GATGTACATACAATATGCATGGGGTTGGCCGCTTCAATGGGATCCTTTATCCTGGTTGGAGGAGAAATTACCAAACGTCTAGCATTCCCTCACGCTTGGCGCCATTGAGTTTTTTATTTTAAATTTTGGAGAAAAAAGACTATGCCTTCGCAGGAATATTAAGTAATAATAGCATGGCACTTCGAATTCAATATGAGAAAATTATTATTATTTTTTTTTTCAAACATTAGATTATGTCTTGAAAGAGTAGTATGAGATATAAAGGTATTTCCGATTGTTTCTTATCTATCGGGAATCCATTTCAGCGTCACAAACTTTTTTTTTTCGCACTGTATAGAGTAGAAAAAAAAGAAATCAAATTTTCCTTAGCCCAAAAAGAAACTTTGGGATTGCTGAATCACAGAGGCCATAAATATATGAAGCAACGGAACCATCATAGTATTTTTTAACTTGCCTGAAAGGAAGGGTGGTAATTGGACCATTTGCCAATCCGGGTCTTATAGATCCTATATTTTCTCTTTAATTCGATGGAAGGTCAAAGTAAATTCCATTATAGAGCCGTATGCACTGCACAAAAGATGCCTGTACGGTTGTTCAATTTGTCGTTTTTTTATTCTTTTGTTTTCACCTCATTATGCAAGATAGAGAAACCATTGATTTATCATCAGGGTAATGATCCATCAACCCGCTAGCTCCTTTTATGAGGCACAAACGGGAGAATTTATCCTGGAAGCGGAAGAACTACTGAAACTGCGCGAAACCATCACAAGGGTTTATGTACAAAGAACGGGCAAACCCTTATGGATTGTATCCGAAGATATGGAAAGGGATGTTTTTATGTCAGCAACAGAAGCCCAAGCTCATGGAATTGTTGATCTTGTAGCGGTTGGTTGAATGAAAATAGCAAAGATTTCGCGTCAATCTGTGATTTTATTTAGATTCTTACCGCGTTTAATAGTCTAGTAAATATAATCTAAATAGAAGCAATTGATAATAATCCGGTTAGGATCGATCTAAACCAGCCTAGTATGTATATGATTCAGCATGCCAACGATTAAACAACTTATTAGAAACACAAGACAGCCAATAAGAAATGTCACGAAATCCCCCGCTCTTCGGGGATGTCCTCAGCGCCGAGGAACATGTACTAGGGTGTATGTGTGACGCGTTCAAATCATGAGCTGGTACACAAACAAGAAAGGAAAGCCTTTTTCCAGTATCAATGATCAGTACCAGTGAATAGGATAGAATGGGAGAATTCCACTCACTATCCTAGAAAAAAAATCCCTTATATCCCTGTGTATGCAATTTATGGTTTCCATTGGTGCAAATCCAATCACCTGAATTTAAGATGAAAAGCAATTCCCCATCGGTAAAAAAGGGTTATCCATTAAGCGGGGGAAATAAGCAGAAAAAGGATGTTCCCACTTTTGCAAGAACGGACTCACAGGGTCAGCTACCTAGCTAAATTTCATAATTAAATACCGTTACTGTATAGGCGGATCTCGTTGTGAAAGACCTATTACTAAATAATTCATGGGTAGAGCCAAGGGGTGTGAACTGTACAAGTTACCCATAAATATGGATTAAGGAAGGGGCTCCGGTGTATAGAGAGGACCTCACCGTTTAAGAAGTAACCATAGAAACGACGGAACCACTATTCTTTTATCTATTCATATTTACTCTTGTTTTTTTGACTAGGTATTCTGGTATCAATGAATTTTTTTTTAGGCATTTCGCTGCGAAAAAAAATAGCGGTCGGGAAGGTTATAGTAGCAAAAGCCATTGGAATTTTTATTTTATACATTGGAAGAATCCGTTTTGTTATTAATTGATCAGTAAAGAGAAAAAGAATAACTGAAAGAACGGAAATAAACAATCAATTAGTTATTCATCAAAGTTTTATTTATTCAATGACCAGAATTAGACGAGGATATGTAGCTCGTAAACGTAGAACAAAAATTCGTTTATTTGCATCAAGCTTTCGGGGGGCTCATTCAAGACTGACTCGAACTATTACTCAACAGAAAATAAGAGCTTTGGTTTCTGCTCATCGGGATAGAGATAGGCAAAAGAGAGATTTTCGTCGTTTGTGGATTACTCGGATAAATGCGGGAATTCGTGAGAGTAAGGTATCCTATAGTTATAGTAGATTAATACATGATTTGTACAAGAGGAAATTACTTATTAATCGTAAAATACTTGCGCAAATAGCTATATTAAATAGGAATTGTCTTTATATGATTTCCAATGAGATCATAAAAGAAAGGGATTGTAAGGAATCCACCGAAAAAATTTAAATGACGTTCCCCGGAGAATAAACTCCGGGAAGGTATAGTCAAAATTAGTATGATAAAAAATTGATAAAAAGGAGACTGGGCGAACAAAAAAAAAGATTTATTCTTCCCCGACTCTGTGAATCTTTTTTTCTTACGACAATGAAATCTAGATTCTTGGATTTTTCTAACAAAACAGTCATCCGCGTTTGAATTCAGATTGG